CCGTATATTTCCAGATAAACCAGTTACAGTAAGACCGGCTGAAACACGTATGGGTTCGGGGAAAGGATCCCCTGAATATTGGGTAGCTGTTGTTAAACCGGGACGAATACTATATGAAATGGGTGGAGTAACCGAAAATATAGCCAGACGGGCTATTTTAATAGCAGCATCAAAAATGCCTATACGAACTCAATTTGTTATTTCGGGATAAAAATGTAGAACCGACAGAAATGAGTCTTGGGATGAAACAAAACCGGAGGTTTCTTTTTTTAAATTTAAACAAACAATATTTCTTTTATTTTCTTCATCCTTTGCATTGAAAGAATAGACTAAAAAATTGATATGATTCAACCTCAGACCCATTTAAATGTAGCGGATAACAGCGGGGCTCAAGAATTGATGTGTATTCGAATCATAGGAGCTAGTAATCGTCGATATGCTCATATTGGTGACGTTATTGTTGCTGTGATCAAAGAAGCAGTACCAAATATGCCCCTAGAAAAATCAGAAGTAGTCAGAGCTGTAATTGTTCGTACCTGTAAAGAACTTAAACGTGACAGCGGTATGATAATACGATATGATGACAATGCTGCAGTTGTGATTGATCAAGAAGGCAATCCAAAAGGAACTCGAATTTTTGGTGCAATCCCCCGGGAATTGAGACAATTCAATTTTACTAAAATAGTTTCATTAGCTCCCGAGGTATTATAAAATAAAATAAAATGAGATCGTGATGTCTTTGAGGTATTTGAAAGAAATAGATTAAGAACTAGATTAATTCGTAGATTGTGTCTCACGCATATATCTTGAAAAATTCATATTCATAAACCAATAAAAAAAAAAAAAGAAAAACATGTTGATTATATCCAATTTTGAGGCACCAATAATTTTAGTTTATCATGGGTAGAGACACTATTGCTGAGATAATAACCTCTATACGAAATGCTGATATGGATAGAAAAAGAGTTGTTCGCATAGCATCTACTAATATTACCGAAAATATTGTTAAAATACTTTTCCGAGAAGGTTTTATCGAAAACGTCAGAAAACATCGAGAAAAAAACAAATATTTTTTGGTTTTAACCCTGCGACATAAAAGGAATAGGAAAAGACCCTATAGAAATTTTTTAAATTTAAAACGGATCAGTCGACCCGGCCTACAAATCTATTCTAACTCTCAACGAATTCCTAGAATTTTAGGTGGGATGGGGATTGTAATTCTTTCTACCTCGAGAGGTATAATGACAGACCAGGAGGCTCGACTAGAAGGAATCGGCGGAGAAATTTTGTGTTATATATGGTAATCCTTTTAATATCCAAATGGGATCCGAAACCTCTTCCTATTTGTAAAAAAAAAAAGCAAGGGGATGAGTTATCTAATATCGTTTCTCCTCCATTAGTTGATACTTCAAGGAGGCTTGACCTGAAATGAAAGAACAAAAGTGGATCCATGAAGGTTTAATTACTGAATCGCTTCCCAACGGCATGTTCCGGGTTCGGTTAGATAATGAAGATCTGATTCTAGGTTATGTTTCAGGAAAGATCCGACGAAGTTTTATACGTATACTGCCGGGAGATAAAGTCAAAATTGAAGTAAGTCGTTATGATTCAACCAGAGGACGTATAATTTATCGACTCCGAAACAAGGATTTGAAAGATTAGGTGGTTTTTATTCAATACGATTCGAGATGAAAAATTTCAAGAAACTTATTTTCTACCAATGAAATAGATTTAGAATTAAGATAAGGAATAACAAATATGAAAATAAGAGCTTCCGTTCGTAAAATTTGTGAAAAATGTCGACTAATCCGCAGGCGGGGACGCATTATAGTCATTTGTCCCAACCCGAGACATAAACAAAGACAAGGATAATCAGACTCACTAAAGGGCTCAATGTACAAATAAAGAATCTGTTTTGACATGAAATGGATATATCCATATATTTCTGACTCATATTTATGAGATGATACAATATGGCAAAAGCTATACCGAGAACTGATTCGCGTAGGAATGTACGTATTGGTTCACGTAAGAGTGCACGTAGAATACCAAAAGGAGTTATTCATGTTCAAGCAAGTTTCAATAATACCATTGTCACGGTTACAGATGTACGGGGTCGGGTGGTTTCCTGGTCCTCGGCCGGTACTTGTGGATTCAAGGGTACGAGAAGAGGGACACCCTTTGCCGCTCAAACTGCAGCAGCAAATGCTATTCGTACAGTAGTAGATCAAGGTATGCAACGAGCAGAAGTCATGATAAAGGGTCCCGGTCTAGGAAGAGACGCAGCATTACGAGCTATTCGTAGAAGTGGTATACTATTAACTTTTGTACGGGATGTAACCCCTATGCCACATAATGGCTGCAGACCTCCGAAAAAAAGACGTGTGTAGAAATGAACAATGAAGAAATTTCAAAAGAAACAAGAGAAATAAATAATTCAATCAAATCAAATAAAATAATATTACTATGGTTCGGGAGAAAGTAACAGCATCTACTCGGA